AATTGAAGGAACTCCCATTTCTATTTCTAGGATCAAGCAACTCGGGTTTTGTCGTTCTAGAACATGAGATTTTATAGAAGCAATGAAAAATAGATACGATTAGAACCCAAAAAGGCAGAAAAAAATATATAAAATAAAAATTATACAAAAATTTATATTAAGAATTACTATCACTTTCTATTTATTTATTTCCTTAATTGAATTTTGTTTGATTAGGACCAAGCTACTTAAAAACCTCCGCCTTTTTTAAAATATCCCGAACAGTTCCTGTGGGCTGAGCGCCCTTTTCAAGGAAATATAGAATAGCAGGAACGTTTAAATAACTTTGATTCTTTATCGGATCATAAAAACCCACGTTCCGAAGATCTCTTCCTTCTCTTCGGGATCGAACATCAATTGCAACAATTCGATAGACGGCTCATTGGGATAGATCTAAAGACCCCCCCTAGAAACGTATAGGAAGTTTTCTCCTCGTACGGCTCGAGAAAAAATGATTTGGAGTTTTGTCTACGTATAGAATTATAATTAATGGCAAAGGAGTTGATAAAATAAATTAGAATGGGATTTTACTCATATTTTTATTCCTCCTTCCTGAAAAAGAAAAAACCATTTGTACCCATAACTCAAGTTGGATAATTCTCAAATAGCTTAAAAGAAAAAAATCTTTAGGCAATTTATTTCATTTTTTGAATGGTCTTTAACCCCCCTTTTGTTTGTCTCATTTAAAATACAATCCATTTGGATTCTTTATTCTTTATCTTTATTATGATCCAGTTATTGAGACAATTGAAAAAACGGCGTTTCCTTGTTCTGGGATCCTTTTTCTTTGTTTTAAATCAGTGGGTTTAGACATTACTTCGGTGCTTCTTAATCCTTACAAAATGGCAGCAACATACCCCTTTTGTGATTTATTTCTAGCAAAGAATCATACAAACACTCGATTCCCCGCGATACACTTTTAATCGAAAGAGTTTTTTCAATTCCAACAAATTTTCCTTTTGAATTAAAAACTTGACCGAATCGGATCCTTTCTATTTCTATATTGATGATATACTTACGAAGTTGTTCCAATTAATTGATTGGTATTAACCCTAGATTATTGACCCCCTGAAAGATGAATCCAGACTTTCTACCCGAGCTCCATCATGTACTATATTCCTTACAACCTAACAAAAAGAAGGATTCTAGTGAAAACAGAACAGATGTCGGGCCAAGAGCACCTTCATTCTTAGAAAAGATGGCGGATGTAAGAATAAAAATCCACACCGGATCGTGTCCTTCAAGTCGCACGTTGCTTTCTACCACATCGTTTCAAACGAAGTTTTACCATAACAAAACATTCCTCTAATTTGGAACCCGTATGGAATTGATTCAATTATGGAATCATGAATAGTCATTGGTTCCGTCGATACATAAACATATTAATCTATACCCTTTTTTTCTTCTATACAAATTATTCTATTATTCTATACAAAGATGGCAAAAGGTTTTCTGAAGCAATCTTAGCAAGACCCCACCTATTATTGTATGTTATTGTATGAATGCAACACTTTACTTTTTACTTTTTATTAAAAAAACTAATAGAAATATAGAAAGAATACGAATATTAATAAATGAATTCTTTTTTACTCTGCATCTTAAAGTGACTCAATATGACCCATTTACCACTTCTTTGAATACCAAAGATTCAACTCAAAAGCAATCATTAAAAATTTTTATAATCGAAAAAGTCTCCTATTTCGACATCATTATTTGAATAAAGTTTTACAGTAAAGACTAAAAGTTTGATCATCATAAAAAAAAAAAAGAGAGAGAGAGAAATATCTGTTTCTTTTCGAATTGAACTATCAACGATTTAAAGCAGATAAATGGATTGAACAAAGACCCCATTTTTGTGTGAAAAAAAGTAAGAGAAGATTTGGGTACTTGTTCTTGTTCTTTCGATTCGAATTTTATTAATAAGATACCTCCCGTTACTAATTAAGAACTATCTATCCCCCGACTCTCTGGGAATACTGAATCAGAACAAAAAAAGGATCCCCTTGGGGAAGGGGGACTCTCTAGGGACAAAGACAAACAAGTCCAGATTAGGCCCTTGCTCCTAATTTTTTAGTTTACCCTAACCCAGTCTTAAGAGACTTAATCCCATTTAATTTAATGTAATAACCTGTTTATAATTAAGAGATCCTAATAATTTGGCTACCCTATTTCCATTTAAGTTTAATTTTAATGGATAGAGAATAAGAGATAGGAAAGACATGCTCTTTCTTATTGTGATTCAAAATAAAATGTATCGTTGAAAATTCAAAAAGATATGAGACATAAGGTTTTTCTTCAAATTAAGTAGCTAACCCCCTTCAATATGAAGGGAATGAACATATGATGAAAAATCCGCCATACTTTATTAAGTTTTTAATTAGTTGAATTAAAAAAAAGGGGTGTGACCTATGTTACCATCGTATCTTGATCACAAACAAATTTATTTAGTTATATCCGCATG